TCTCTTAATTCTATCCGGTTGAGCCCACAAGGAAAAATGACATTGCCATAAATTTACAAGATTACATTTCCATTTATTCATCAAAAGAGGACTTCCTTTTGAAGCCAGAATTGAATTTCCTTTATATCTGACATAATGAATAAAAGGATCCTTGAATAACCATAGGAAGGTCTGAAAATCATTACTAAACACTACTACAGGATGCTCCATTTTTCCATAGAAATTTATTCGCTCAAGAAGGATTCCAAAAGATGTTGATCGTAAACGAAAAGATTGTTTACGGAGAAAAACTAATATGGATTCACATTCATATACATGAGAATTATATAGGAAGAAGAAAAAGCGTTGATTCTCCTTTGAAAAAAGGGAAATTGCTTTTTTTTTAGTAATAAGACTATAGCGATTACGATACTCATGGAGAAAGAATCGCAATAAATGCAAAGAGGGAACATCTTTTATCCAAGAGCGTAGGATTTGAACCAAGATTTCCAGATGGACAGGGTGGGGTATTAGTATATCTAACACATGAGTTAAATGTGATAATTTATCCTCTAAAAAAGGAAATATTGAATGAATGGATCGTAAATTATGAGATTTTTTTATATCCTTTCCTTCTAGAAAAGATACTAATCGTAGTGAAAATGGAATTTCTACTATGACTGCAAGCCCCTCGGATATCATTTGATAATAAACATTTGGGTTGTGCGCAACAAATTGATTTTGTTTAGAAACATTTGTCGAAATTATAAAATTAAAATTTTTCTGTTGATACATTTGAGTAATTAAACGTTTCACAAGCAGTGAACTAGATTTATTATCATAACCTACATTTTTCACAGATTCATAAAGAATTGATCCATTTAAACCATGATAATGAGCAAGTGCATAAATATACTCCTGAAAGAGAAGTGGATATAAGAAGTATTGTTGGCGAGATCTATCTATTTTTAAATATGCTTCTAATTCCTTCATTTTAAATTAGATTTGAAACAAAGGCAAAGGATTTCTTTGGTTCACAAATGATACATAGTGCGATACAGTCAAAACAAGGTATATAGTAATAAAAAACTAGATATCTCGGAGACAGATAGGCTAATCAACGGATCCTACCTTTTTTAATCCAATCGGTAATGGTTAGAAATCCTTTATTTTTGCAACCCGATCGCTCTTTTGATTTTGGAAAAAATAAATCTTTATCAATATACCCCTTCTTCTACACATTAGTCTCCCCTCCATACTAAAATGAAGATATAGTGAATAGTTAGGATTCATAAAAAAAATGGATAATCCACTTATAGGAGAACCTTTTCCCGCGTTAGGCACTAATATATTTTTAACGTATAATTAGATCGGGTAATTATTCAAATTAAGAACATAAGCCCGTTGCTTTTTATTTCCCTATAATTGGAGCCGTAGGGCTCTATCCATTTATTCACTCGACCCATCCGTGAATTTCTTTTGTCACGCTCCAAGAATTCAAACAAGATTTTGTACCGATCTGGTAAGGACGAAAAATTCTCAGAGTTTTGCATTGATACGACATGCTATTTTTTCCATTCATTCCCTTTCAGGATCAGTCGTGGTCTTACAAACTTTACCAATGGTATGGACGAATCCGTTGCTTCATCCAAATGTGTAAAAGAATCTAGCCGCACTTAAAAGCCGAGTACTCTACCGTTGAGTTAGCAACCCACCAAATAATGTAATTATGTTGTTTGTGTAGATACGATCGAAATAAAAAGAGAAATAGATTAGATTGAACGGCCCCATCAAAGGATTAAACTAGCAACAACAAATCTACAAAAGCTTTTTAGTATTGATTCTGAATAGAAAAATGAACAAATCATATGAAAAATTCCCAGATAAAGATAAATTTTCTTTTCTTTTTCTATTTTTTCATAACATAAAATAAAAAGGGTCCTCTTGGGTTACAGCAAATCTAACGAGCACTTTTTTTATGAAGTAAAAAAAAAACTTATGGGACGTGGATAAATAGATCTATTTATCCACGATCCAATTATATTTGTTCAATACACTATTGTCAATATGAACGTTGAAAAAAAAGAAAAAACTCTAATATAACGAAAGAGACAATAAGCAAACTTAACCCACTTTTCTTGGTGTCATCCTAACAAAAACCATATCAATAAAAAATATTTCATTCTTTCGATAATCAACAAAACAATATGGGATTATATGAAAGCTATTGAATAGTAAATTAGTATAAAAAGAACAATAAAAAGAGTGAAACAAGAAGAAATTCCGGGAAGTTCACATTATGGAACCCCACTTTATTTTTCTTTATTCATTATTGCTCGTTTGATTAACGGAAAGTTCCTTAAACACCTCTGCCTTCTTTGAAATATCATGAACAGTTCCTGTGGGTTGAGCGCCTTTTTCAAGGAAATAGAGAATAGCGGGAACGTTTGAATAAGTTTGATTCTTTATCGGATCGTAAAAACCCACTTTCCGAAGATCTCGTCCTTCTCTTCGGGATCGAACATCAATTGCAACGATTCGATAGATAGCTCATTGGGATAGATGTAGATGAACAACGCCCCCCCTAGAAACGTATAGGAGGTTTTCTCCTCGTACGGCTCGAGAAAGAATGATTTGAATTTATGTATATAGTTCCAAATAGATTGATAAAATCATCAAATCCATTAGACTTTTTTTTTTACTTTTTTCTTTTTTTCTTCCTTCCCGCAGAAAGGAAAAAACCATTCGTACTCATAACTCAAGTTGTATAATTATCAAAGAGCTCAAAGGAAAATCCTTAAGCTTAGACATTTTATTTATTGAGCTGTCTTTAACCCCCTTGCTTTGTCTTGTTTAGAGTTCTTTTTTTATTCCTCGCCCTGACCGAACCTATTGTTGAGACAACAGAAAATGGTGTTTGCTTGTTCCGGGATCCTTTATCGTTGCTTTGAATCATTGGGTTTAGACATTACTTCGGTGATCTTTAATCTATCAAAACGGCAGCAACATACCTTTTGCTATTTATTTCTATCGAAGAATCAGATGAAGGATTGATTCCAGTGCGATACACTTTTGTTTTGATCAAAATAGTTTTTTGTCAATTCTAAATTCCAAGAAAAGAATTTTAATTTCCTTTTTTAAAAACGTTTGCTCGAATTGGATCCTTTCTATTTCTATATTGAAGATATACTTACGAAGTTGTTCCTACTTATTGATTGACACTAACCCTAGACCCTTGCTCCTGAGAAATGAATCAATACTTTCTGCTCGAGCTCCATCATGTACTATAAAAAAAAAAAAAAGGGATTGTTCTAGTGGAACAGAACAAACTATGTCGAGCCAAGAGCACCTTCATTCCTCTATAAAATGGTGGATGTAAGAATCCACAACCGATCATGTCCTTCAAGTCGCACGTTGCTTTCTACCACATCGTTTTAAACGAAGTTTAACCATAACTTTCCTCTAGTTTGGAGCCGGTATGGAATTGATTCAATATGGAATCATGAATAGTCATTGGTTCAATCGGTACATAGTAATCTATACTTTCTTTTTCTATATCTATATGAATATGAAAAGGTCCTTTTTTCTGGAGAAGTCTCCGCTAAGGATTCAATTAAATTAACCCTATATTTTTTTATTCTATGAACAAAAAAATGATTTATAAAGAAGAACATGAAGAAAAAACGCTTTTATGTAATCTGCATCTTCAACAGAACAGATTGTTCAAGACGATAAATCATGAAAGATTCAACCTTTCTCAAACAACTAAGCTAAAAACACCTAACTAAAATAAAGGAAGGGTCTTTAATTAGATTTATAATACTGGAACAAAATGAATATTAAGTATTAACCAAAGAAACGAGTCCAATGAACTGGAAAGGTCAAAAATAAGTTCATAGAATAAAAATTAACAAATCTCACATCTCTTCGAGTACCAAAGATTGATAAAACATAATTAAAAGCGTTTCGTTTTTAAATTTTCTATTTCAATATAATTTTGATTATATGATTGTGAAATCCATTAATGGATTTCGCAATCATATCATAGCCAGTAGTGAAAAAAGTTTCATAGATATCTCATTTCTGACTCAATCACCCATAGATTTTGAATTAATCTTTATCTCGGTGATGGAATGAGAATTCAATTAGTCCCAAGAGCCCCTTCTTTTTTAGTTTAGACTTCCAGATCCACAGAGAATTCGAATAACTGGACTCCCCTGTTTACTTTAGATATAGGGGAGTAAGGTAGAGTATTTTTCGTATTTTCACTTTGAATGCGTTATTTAAAATTCAAATGGATATAGACCATAAAGTCTTTCTAAGCAACTAGGAATATCGACGGAACAGGCAGACGCAGAAGAGCCCATCTAATTTTTGAATTCAACTATCGAGCTATTTCCTAGCCAGGTAGGATAGGAAATAGATTTAGCTCTATTCTATCGGCATGTCATTTGCCCTGAATTGTTTTGCGAGAAAAAAGGAAAGATATGATTCAGAAAAGAATCAGTAGAACTCAGAAAAGAAAAAGGGATGAAATTATATTCAACATTACACTTTGAACCTAATTGGACTGCTCTGGGACGGAAGGATTCGAACCTCCGAGTCGCGGGACCAAAACCCGTTGCCTTACCGCTTGGCCACGCCCCATTTATATTTATATTTGACACCAATAAACACTAATATCCGTATTGTTTATTCGTCAATTCCCACCCAAATATATATGGAATAGAGTAGATTGTTGCTAGGATTTAATGCATATAATTTTCAAATTTTACTTAATTTATTGATCATTACATAGAATTAAATTAAGATATTTATTGTATGAAAGTATGACTCCTTCTGTTCTCGGTTGAGAATTGAAGGATTTGTGATTGAGCAAGTAAAAAAAAAAATAATTTTTGTCTACCTTACTTTCTTCATTTTTTTCCTTAATATCAATAACTCAATCAAAATACAATTATCTCCAAGAAGGAAATGTTTGTTATGCTTAATATCTTTAGTTTGATCTGTATCTGTCTTAATTCTGCCCTTCATTCGAGTAGTTTTTTCTTCGTCAAATTGCCCGAGGCTTATGCTTTTTTCAATCCAATTGTAGATGTTATGCCAGTAATACCTGTGCTCTTTCTTCTCTTAGCCCTTGTTTGGCAAGCTGCTGTAAGTTTTCGATGATATTTTTTTACTACTGTCCTACAAACATGCATGATTTTTTGATACAAAAATATTCTAACAATTAATAAGATCAGCTAAGTCTTACATTCTGAACCCTTGATCCAAACATTTTTATTCTTGGATAATAGCGATAAATCTGGATCACCTCCCCAACTTGACCTTCTACTTCAAGGGCCCTATTAAATTTAGGGTCCCCACAATAATAGAATTGGGTCATAAAAAAGCGTTTCCATACCAAAAGAATCTTATTAAAAAAGAATTTATGCAAATTACTTTCTTTTCGAAAAACTACTTTGTTTCTTGGTGTAAAAAGAGGATATGTGGTATAAAAAAGGATAGTCTATTCCCTTTTTTTACAAAAATGATCTTGGAGATTGTGTAATGCTTACTCTCAAACTCTTCGTTTACACAGTAGTGATATTCTTTGTTTCTCTTTTTATCTTTGGATTCCTATCTAATGATCCAGGACGTAATCCTGGACGTGAGGAATAAAAAAGAGGAAAAAGCTTTTTTCTTTCTTGTTTATTTATTAATTTTCTTATGGTTTTTTTATTCCAGACATTTAACTATGATAAAATAAGATAAAATAAAAGGGTCTCGATCTTTTTTTGAATTCAAATTCAAAAAAAGATCAAGTCATCGGAGGAAACGGAAAGAGAGGGATTCGAACCCTCGGTACAAATAAATCGTACAGCGGATTAGCAATCCGCCGCTTTAGTCCACTCAGCCATCTCTCCAAATGAAAAAATTACTATGTTACGCCTGAAGCCAAAAAGTCTTTATTTCTTCTTTCACTTTATTCTATAGATAGATAAGATAGATACAAATTGGATTAGCAATCCAACTCGAATTTCATTTCGATAATGGGTATATCTTCCATAGAAAGAAAAAAGAATCCCCCCCTTATTTTACTCCTTTTATTCCCCGGCCTGGTCAGTACCTAGCCGGGCCATTTCTTGCTTTATTCCAACGCAATGAATGATAGATCAACTCATTTCTCTGATTTGAAAACAAAAAGACTTGTTATTGAAACAACAACGACAGGAACACGGAAGACTATTTCCAATCTTATGGTATAGGATATAAGTGTCTTTGCCCTTTTATTTTGAAAAAGAAAGACTTATCCTATTTCTTAATATTATAACTATGATTTCGTTATTTCTTCAAGGGCAGTCTTTATTTGAACACTTGAGTTGAGCCCATAAAAAAGACTCTGGGTTTTTATACTAGATCCAGTTGATTGGCTCGAATTCCTAAAAGTTACCAGCGGAATATGAATAAAATAAATAAGGTTTCGGCTTAAAGGGTATCTTCAAAAAATGAAAGAGTAAAACTTTCCCTCTTTTTTTTTTTTTTGCTTGTAAAGGACGGGAAGGTTGAAAAAACGGAGCTACGGATTCTTACACAATTTTTGCTTACTTCAGTGACTTTTTATCTTTAAAGAATTCGCCAATAAAATAAAAGATATAACCTTTTTTTAATAAGACTGCGTTTCCTACATCATCAAGTTCTCCCGGCAAAAACGTCAACGCTCAAATTTCATAATTCTATTCTGATCCTATCTTGATTATGTAGGATTCCCTTGTTCGACAAAGATTCCATTCATATACAATAATCAATTGTAGCGGGTATAGTTTAGTGGTAAAAGTGTGATTCGTTCTATTAATCCCTTAAAAAGTTAAGGGGTCTTTCGGTTAATTCATATTCCGATCAAAAACTTTTTCTCTTAAAAGGATTTTATCCTTTACCTCTCAATGACAGATTTGAGGAAGAATATACATTCCCGTGATTTGTATCCAAGGGTCAATTCAAAATTGAAAATGGGATTATGGAATTGCGAAGCATAATTTTTTTAGTTGGATCAAAAATTCCAATTGAATGAGTATGAATAAAGGGTCCATGGATGAAGAAAAAAGTGTAGTTCAATCGTAACTAGATCTTCCATTTGTTCTTTGTAGAAGGGAAATTGAAGCGAAATAGCTATTAAATGATGACTTTGTTTTACTAGGGCCATCAACATATTGTTTCAGCTCGGTGGAAACACAATTCTTTTCCTCAGGATTCGCACAGTAGAAATAGAGAACGAAATAACTAGAAGTATTTGTTAGAATTACCCCCTTCTAGAAGGATCATCTATAAAGCGAGTTGTTTTGAATGCATTCAGACAAAAAAGCTAACATAGGTGTTATGGGTCGAATTTTTTTTTTACAACTTAGATTTGGGAATATATCCATTTTCCATAAAGGAGCCGAATGAAACCAAAGTTTCATGTTCGGTTTTGAATTAGAGACGTCAAAAAGAAAAGCTGAATCGACGTCGACTATAACCCCTAGCCTTCCAAGCTAACGATGC